AGTAGTAAATTAAAAAAGTTTTATACCGGGAATTTCTTGGATCTTCGAAAAGAAGACTTTCTAAGTTTTAAAATTAAAATTATATAGATTCTAAATCATTCAAATCGAGATTTTTTTCTCGTTTGTACGTGTATGATATATCCCACAAGACTTGTCTATAATAAGAAAAGAAATTATAGTTTGTAAAAGCGTAGGATGAATGAAAAAAGATAATGAATTCTTGAATAACTAAAAAAAAGGTAAGGCGTCAAACATACTTTTTGGGGGAGTAGAGTTGGGGATAGAGGGACTTGAACCCTCACGATTTTAAAAGTCAACGGATTTTCATCTTACTATAAATTTCATTGTTGTCAGTATTGACATGTAGAATGGGACTCTATCTTTATTCTCGCCCGATTAATAAGTTCCACCAAGGATCTATCAGACTATGAAGTGAATCATTTGATCAACGAATATTCGATTTTTTCTTAAACTTCGAATTGATTCACACCATTTCTACTAAAAAAAACAGAAATCGAGATTCAGGTCGTCATTTTTTAGATCGTTTTGTGTTACCTATATTTATACAAAATAGGTTTTTATCCTTCATCCTTTTTTATTTGAAGTTTGGATCGAAGGATTCCTTTATCAACACAAGGTAGTGAACTCCATTTGTTAGAACAGCTTCCATTGAGTCTCTGCACCTATCCCTTTTTTCTCGCTTTCTAAACTCTGGTTTGTTCGCGTAAACCAGGATTTGGCTCAGGATTGCCCATTGTTAATTCCAGGGTTTCTCTGAATTTGAAAGTTATCACTTAGTAGGTTTCCATACCAAGGCTCAATCCAATTAAGTCCGTAGCGTCTACCGATTCCGCCATATCCCCCTTTTTGCTTTGAGATTAGGATCTCATTATTATGTCTTTCCACTTTTTCTTATGCCGAAACTTTGGAATTCATTACATATAGATACTTTTTTTTCTTTGGTATCTTCTTTCTTTTTTTTTTTTTAGCCCAATCCATATTGATTTAGTCTAATCAACAAAGATTCTATCATTTTTGTATTTGCAATTCAATATGGTTATATATTACATAACATATATATGTTATTCCTTTTCTCATCTTTGTCTTAAATTTTTTAAAATAGTCGAACGGTCGATTCTCTTTTTTTTTAACTTCCATGAAAAGAAATTTATGATTTTTTTTGAAACTTAGAATTCTACAATGTGCAGCGGAAAAAGATTATAAGTCGACTTCGTAGATTTATAAACTAATGAAATCAAAATTATAAAGTCGATATATTGCTATATTCTATTAATTAAGGTTATGTTTTATTTATTTAATGATAGTCACTATTTATTTGAGCTATATTTTGTTCTAGAATATATAGAATATGATTAATTAATTCTAAATAGATAAGGAAAAATATGAATAGAATAGTTAATTGATACAATATAGTAGTTTAGTGAATTTGTATGCACGTGCTATTTTATTTGAGCCCGCTTAGCTCAGAGGTTAGAGCATCGCATTTGTAATGCGATGGTCATCGGTTCGATTCCGATAGCCGGCTTTTCCATATTTTTTCGTTTTTTTACATGATTTTTAATGTACTTTCAAAATCAAAGAAGATTGAAAAGACTTATTTCACCTTTTCCCAGAGTTACCACTCCATTTATATTATGTCATATAAACTTCCATATAGGAATATATATTGGGTAAAAGGATTAGACCTTTGCAAAATAAATCAAGAAAATAAAGGAAAATTTTTATGATTTATTTTATTTATATATATTGTATATACAATAAAATAAATCTGTATATTGAGAAGAATATATCTTCTTACTCTTTGTATTCCAAATAGTTTATTGGAGTGGATTTCACGTCATTTATCGTTATCATTTAGTTCAGTTTTAATTTTGTTTAGTTTTGTACAATTTCAAAAAAAAAAAAGGAGTCTTTATGTCACGTTACCGAGGGCCTCGTTTTAAAAAAATACGCCGTCTGGGGGCTTTACCGGGACTAACTAGTAAAAGGCCTAGGGCAGGAAGCGATCTTAGAAACCAATCGCGCTCCGGAAAAAAATCTCAATATCGTATTCGTTTAGAAGAAAAACAAAAATTGCGTTTTCATTATGGTCTTACAGAACGCCAATTACTTAAATATGTTCGTATCGCCGGAAAAGCCAAGGGGTCAACAGGTCAAGTTTTACTACAATTACTTGAAATGCGTTTGGATAACATCCTTTTTCGATTGGGTATGGCTTTGACTATTCCTCAAGCACGCCAATTAGTTAACCATGGACATATTTTAGTTAATGGTCATATAGTTGATATACCAAGTTATCGCTGCAAACCCCGAGATATTATTACAGTGAAGGATGAACAAAACTCTAGAACTTTGGTTCAAAATCTTCTTGATTCGTCTGCCCCCGAGGAATTGCCAAACCATCTGACTCTTCACACATTCCAATATGAAGGGTTAGTCAATCAAATAATAGATAGGAAATGCGTCGGTTTGAAAATAAATGAATTGCTTGTCGTAGAATATTACTCTCGACAGACTTAATAAACCTAACTTACATTAAAAAAATAACTAAAAACAAGAGTTCGGACAACTCCCCTTCGCCCTCCTTTTTGATTAAAAATAAAAAGGCACAAGGTAAGGGATTTTGTCGGGGAATCTTTTTCCTATTCATGTATCATAGATTGGTAGGGAGATTTGGATCCCTTGTTTGCTCTTCCCAGCATATTCCATATCAAAGAAATTAGGAATAGAGAATCTATTTAAAAATTAAAACAAGGTAGATTTTATATCTATTCTTTTTTATTTGATTTGATTTGATACATTGTGGTCAATCACGTAAGATTGGTGAATTAGTTGAAAGTACGGAAAGAGAGGGATTCGAACCCTCGGTAAACAAAAGCCTACATAACAGTTCCAATGTTACGCCTTCAACCACTCGGCCATCTCTCCGACACCAGGATTATGACTGAGTACCTGGGTGAATAGCGAGTTATTCATCGTTTTTTAGATTATGGTTAATAGAAACCTTTTTTGACCGGAAAAAATTGTAAGTAGATAGAAGGTTTTTTATTTTAATGAGTCCGCTTTTATGTTAGTTCGTACTATACAATTCCTTTGTTTGTGAGAAAATTTTCTCACAAAAGAAAAGGTAAAGGAAATCAAAAGAGTTATAGAATGGATTATTACCTATGCCAAGATCGCGTATAAATGGAAATTTTATTGATAAAACCTTTACAATTGTAGCCGATATCTTATTACGAGTCATTCCGACAACTTCCGGAGAAAAGGAGGCATTTACTTATTACAGAGATGGTGCGATTTGATTATCATTATTTTTTTTTTCTCGCCGATTTGGAATAGAAAGAAAAACGAGTATTGAAAAAAATCTACGCTTTTGAAGGTGAAGTTTATAATATAAAAAAAGCAATCCCTTCTGTCATGTATCCACGATTAATGCAGCCTTAGATGCTTCAATTGTGAATTCTAGTATTGAGCAAAAGGTTTTACCTATGGTTCCCGTATTACAGATCAATCCTACTACACTAATACAATATACGAATAGGAGGCATAGGGGAAGAAGCACTACGCCGAGAAATCAACAACACGAAAACTTTCTTCAAAATGATTCCTTTTCTTTCTTCTTCTTCTTCTTCTTTGGGATTGGGACTAATTAAAATGGTTGGAACAATAAACATCCATCTCGTTCGTACTTTGGATACCCGTATAACCATTGAAGACTGTTGAAGTGGCTAATTCCTGGAAATTTAGGGGCGTTGAGAACAAAGAAATTTTTAGAGTTTACTTTTTTATTTTTATCTAGCATGAACCCACTTGGTATTAAGAAAAGATCTTTTGCAAGAAGGTTGGCTAGGGATTTCTTGTAAAAACATTAGCCCCGCTTAGTTCATAATGACATAAAATTTTTCCATATATTATTTTCATTATGCACCTAAAGGAGGAGCCGTATGAGATGAAAATCTCACATACGGTTCTGAAACGGAGAATTCGTTAAAGCGAATGACGACCGTAACGGATGTCGGCTCAATCTGAAGGAAATTATGCGGAAGCATTACAGAATTATTATGAAGCTATGCGCCTAGAAATTGACCCCTATGATCGAAGTTATATACTCTATAATATAGGCCTTATCCACACAAGTAATGGGGAACATACCAAAGCTTTAGAATATTATTTTCGGGCATTAGAACGAAACCCCTTTTTACCACAAGCTTTTAATAATATGGCTGTGATTTGTCATTACGTGCGACTATCTCCACTATAGAAAAAAAGAACGAACAGCTAGTCAATTAAATACTAGAAACACAAAAAAGGGCTTTCTACATAAGCATCGTACAAAACGATTTTTAATCAGCTGTAGCAAATAAATAAACTTCATAGATCAAATATGAAGTGAAGACTGGATATGCCTAAATACTTTCTTTCTATGGATAAAAAAAGATTTAATTGATAGAGGAAGCACCGTAAAGATCAATTGGAAAGGTTTTGGACCGATACAACAAGAGCTGTTTATTTATATCATAATATGAGATAAATCTTCGGAATCTACTTATGTAATAGAGTAGATCCCCTAAGGTATTGAGCAGCGGTGTAGCATCAGATCCTAAAGACAGTAAGTCTTTTTCTTTTTTATGAAGTATGAAAAAAGTCTTTTTCAAAGATTCTATATAAATTTTTATATGAAAGCGGGATAGTTACCTTTCAGAAAATTATAATATCTAAAAACAGTGGACATGCCCTTTTTTCTGAAGGTAGGAGAAAAGATAAAACTTATTATATTAATTAATATATTAATTAAGTCAAAATTAAAGTTTGAAACTCATGTAATTACTCTCTTTTGTTTAATACAAGAAAAACCGAATATCTATAAGAAATCTCATTCAATCAGACATTCAATTAGATATAAAGTTAAAGTAGGTTAGTTAAAGTTAAAAAACTGGTATACCAAAACAAAAGAGTTGGTTGTCGAGCCGTATGAGGTA